ATATTTTTCCGTTCTCTTCCTAGATCAAACCGAATACCTATTTCTAATTAATTCCTATTATACAAAAGCAGTCCAGATAGACTGAGCAAAAAAGGGTTTTATTTCGATTCCCTATTTTGAAAATCAGATATTAATTTTCTTCAGTCAGAATGAACAGAAAAATAAGATGATTCAAAGAAGTTCTCTACCCCGAACTTTGTATCGCGCGTATGACTTAGCACAACTAGGAAAGTAAGATCAGATAAACAAGACTAAAAAAAGATTCATCGGAATAGCAGAATACAAAATTAAGAAATGAAAAAAAAATAAAGGGGAGCCTAATCTCACCCCCTTCTGTACCATAAAGAAAAGATATATTCAATTTTTACCATTTTCTAAAAAGAAGTGCTTCTAGATTATAGACTTATCCACTTAGATGAATAAATCATACTATACTCTATTTATATTATGAACGAATATGTATCTCAATCCATCTCGAGGTATTTGTATCAATACCTATTCGGTAGATCTTTTTTTCTCTGCCAGGAACCAGATTTGAACTGGTGACACGAGGATTTTCAGTCCTCTGCTCTACCAACTGAGCTATCCTGACCTTTTCTTGTGCATCATCCTAGTAGAGGATTTGTATCTATGTCAATTAAAGGGATTCCAAAATCAATTAAATAAAGTATTTTAAATTCGAAATTTGAAAATGGGGGGGGGTAGTCCTACGCATTGTATATGGCTTACTTAATAATACTTAAAAATAGAGTGAATAACCGGGATTCCTTCCCTACACTCGAATAAAAAAGAAATCTATTCTAGGATAAGATCCATTGAGTTCTCTTCGCACTCCTTTGGGAAAGAGTAGAATGAGAAAGCTAATGAATCTTAAATTGATAAAAAGGAAAAAAGAGGATAAATACTATAGTTAGCGAATAAAAGAGGGTTTGGGGATAGAGGGACTTGAACCCTCACGACTTATAAAGTCGACGGATTTTCCTTTTACTAGAAATTTCATTGTTGTCAGTATTGACATGTAGAATGGGACTCTCTCTTTGTCCTCGTCCGATTAATCCACTTTATTAGATGTATAAAGCCCTTCCTTCAAATTTAGAAGGAGTTCCACTAACAACACAACGTAATTAACTCGATTCGTTAGAACAGCTTCCATTGAGTCTCTGCACCTATCCTTTTCCTTTGTATTCTAGTTCGAGAACCCCCCTCTCAAAACACGGATTTGGCTCAGGATTGCCCTTTTTTAATTCCAGGGTTTCTCTGAATTTGGAAGTTACCACTTAGCAGGTTTCCATACCAAGGCTCAATACAATCAAGTCCGTAGCGTCTACCGATTTCGCCATATCCCCATTTTCCTCTTCTTTGAGACAAGGATTCCTTGTGTAATTTCATCCATCTCTTAGTTTTTTTGAATCTATTGAATTCATCACTCGACGTAGTCTAGCAGTTCGACTCTATTTGAGAGACCCCACTTGCTTATTGCAATTCAGAATTGAATTGATTGTATCGTTGAGGTATTTCCAATTCAATCCGAATCAATATATCCCAAAGTTTTTCTCTCCCCCCCCTACTGTATTACTTTTTTAGAGTATTCGAAATCATACTATAACGCTTGATATTCATTCTTTTTTTTTTTCTAATAAGAATTAGCTATTTTCTTTGCTATGACTCTATGTCCCCCTTAGTGAAATAGGAATTCTAAAATTATTAACAAATAAAAAAATATCTCAAAAAAAAAAGTCGATAATGATCGAATGAAAATGCCAATAAAGTTGCATTTTCTCTTTATTATATCTTTCATATATATTATTCTTTTCTATGTATTAGATTATTCGTCGGAGCCATATCAAATTGAAAATATCTGAAATCCAATTCCATTATAGAAATAGGAATCAATTCTATTCTATATAGAAAAATGGATTTGCGAATTAGAGAAATAAAAATAAAATTCAATAAATTTTTAAATTTTATTTAAAGATATCTTCTAGTTAAGCATATCAAGGTAACTTTATCTTTAAGAAGTTTTAGTTTTTTTTATAAGATTAAGTAGAACTTAAAATTTAGAATCTAGTTAATAGCTAAAATTAATAACTAAGATCTGCGATTTTACGGATTTCCTATACTATATCTATTTCTATTTGTTACACTATTTCTGCTATGTAAGCCCACTTAGCTCAGAGGTTAGAGCATCGCATTTGTAATGCGAGGGTCATCGGTTCAAATCCGATAGTCGGCTTTTTTTCTCTATCGATGTTCTACGAACAAAAATCTCTTTTTTTTTTCCGAATTCAATGGAGAATCCAGGATCTTTTATGTTTTCTACCTTACAATTTTGCTAGATACAAAACAATAAAATAAATAATATATATACAAAAAATACAGATTTTGATGAAATTCTAGTTTTTGTGGTACTTTAGTTGATTTTACTCTGTTTATCCTGTAGTTTAATTCAGTTTTAATTTCGATGTATTCTGTAATGTAAATACAATGAAATTAATTGTGTAAAATGAAATTTCAATAAAATAAAAAAGGAGTCTTCATGTCCCGTTATCGAGGACCTCGTTTAAAAAAAATACGCCGTCTGGGAGCTTTACCAGGACTCACTAGAAAAACACCTAAATCCGGAAGTAATCTGAAAAAAAAATTCCATTCTGGTAAAAAGGAGCAATATCGTATTCGTCTTCAAGAAAAACAGAAATTGCGTTTTCATTATGGTCTGACAGAACGACAATTACTTAGATATGTACATATCGCTGGAAAAGCAAAAAGGTCAACAGGCCAGGTTTTACTACAATTACTTGAAATGCGTTTGGATAATATCCTTTTTCGATTGGGTATGGCTTCAACCATTCCTGGAGCCCGCCAATTAGTAAACCATAGACATATTTTAGTTAATGGTCGTATAGTCAATATACCAAGTTTTCGTTGCAAACCCCGAGATATTATTACTACGAAAGATAACCAAAGATCAAAAGGTCTGGTTCAAAATTCTATTGCTTCATCTGACCCAGGGAAATTGCCAAAGCATTTGACGATTGACACATTAGAATATAAAGGACTAGTAAATAAAATTCTAGATAGGAAGTGGGTTGGTCTCAAAATAAATGAGTTGTTAGTTGTAGAATATTACTCTCGTCAGACTTGAACTTAACGAAAAAAAGAAAGGTTCATAGAATTTTCTTCCCCTTACCCTTCCCCCGAACTAAATCGACCTAAGACCACTAATTCGTAAGACTACTAATTCGTATTTTCCCACTCAACTAGCAAAAATGGATTAACCCTAGGATCTTTTTTTTCCTATATGTATATTTTACATCCCACGGTAATTTGCTATAGAAAATTTCTATTAAATACGATATTATTGCTGGAATAAATTGTTATTTGATTTGCTACATTGTGCTCGTTAACGTTGATAAATTAAGAAAAACGGAAAGAGAGGGATTCGAACCCTCGGTAAACAAAAGTCTACATAGCAGTTCCAATGCTACGCCTTCAACCGCTCGGCCATCTCTCCTACAATAATCTTATTATGGAAAATAAACTGAGTGAATAGCGAGTTTTCTTATTCCTGCAGTACAGGTACAACCGCAACCGCTCGGAGGTTCCATAGTTCTATTGGAAAAATTCCTTTTGCTGTAAGTGGAAGGATCTTAGGTTTTTTTTACCAGGAATTGCGCTCCCTATAAAAGTTTTAGTTTGGGTTTTCCCGCAACCAAAGAAAAAGAGAATGGAAGAATTCTTCTTTTCTTCTTATTGCATAATCAAATTTATTGCATAATAAAATAAAGAAACCTTAAAATTCCGTTTGCATAAGGTACGCTACACCATACTGTCGAAATCCAAAATAGGGTATGAGACAATTAATGACTTTGCAAACACAAAATAGCTGATGAGAGAAGTTATTGTTGAGAAATAGGAAAGTGGAATGAAATCCAGTCTTAGTCAAATATTTCATATCTCCTCTTGTCCAAGCAGAATAAAAAGGATACAATTTGAGCTGCGCAGAAAATCCATATCTCTCTTATCCATTTAAAGCATATGGATTTAGAGCATACGGAGGGATCGATTTATAAGAATCGAATGTGTTTGTTTTTATGTTATTTTGTGAAGGAATGAAAACAATTCTATATGGAATGGGTTGGGAATTATGCCTAGATCCCGCGCAAATGGAAATTTCATTGATAAGACCTTCTCAATTGTAGCCAATATTTTATTGCGAATAATTCCGACAACCTCAGGAGAAAAAAAGGCATTTACTTATTATAGAGATGGTGCGATTTGACTCTTTTTTTTTTTGTTTTTTTTTTTTTTTTAGCCCTACCTACACCTTAGTCTTCCGAGAAAGAGAAGGGGTTCACATAGAGAGAACAATATTAGTAAAGCAAACCCACGCTTCGGGAAGGTGAGGTGAACTAACAATTCCTTCTGTCGTGTATCCTCGATTGATGCGGCCTCAGATGCTTCAATTATAGATTTGAGTATTGAGCGAAAGGTTATACCTACAGGATAGGTTATGGATTACAGGCCAACTCTACTCTATTAGTACCAGTAGGCAGCATAGGGGAGAAAAGCACTACACCTAGAAATAGGAAAGGAATCAACAAGAGAAAAACTTTGTTAGAAATTAGCCCTTTCCTGATCCGTATCAGGGTTGGGAAGAATGGTTGGGATAACAAACAACCATCAGGTTTGTACTTTGGATACCCCTATAACCATCAAAGATCGTTGAAGTGGCTAATTCCTCTAAATAGGGGGCGTTGAGAACAAATAAATTCTTGGAGCTATTGTTTTTTTCTAGCATTAATAAAATTCATTGGTGTTAAGAAAAACCTCTTGCGAAAAGGTTGGCTAGAGATTTCTTGGAAAAATACCAGCCCCTTTCGATTCATAATGAGACGGGACTAATTCTATTTTGATTCTATAGATTATTTCGCTTAGTACTATGTACAGAAGGGAGGAGCCGTATGAGATGAAAACCTCATGTACGGTTTTGGAACGGAGATTTTTTGAATAGAATGAACGACCGTAACGGATGTTGGCTCAATCCGAAGGAAATTATGCGGAAGCTTTGCAAAATTATTATGAAGCTACGCGACTAGAAATCGACCCCTATGATCGAAGTTATATACTCTATAACATAGGACTTATACACACAAGCAATGGAGAGCATACAAAGGCTTTGGAATATTATTTCCGGGCACTAGAACGAAACCCTTTCTTACCGCAAGCTTTTAATAATATGGCCGTGATCTGTCATTACGTGCGACTATCTCCACTATAGAAAGAAAAAAAGAGAGGATCAAATTTTCTAGTAAATACTAGAAAAAAAGGCTTTCTACATAGGGATCGTAAAAACAACGATTTTTCCCTATCAGCTGTAGGAAGGAAGGACACTTCAAGAGAATCAAAAAAGGAAGAAAGTATCGCCTATACTACTACTCTATGGATAAAGCTCTCAAATTGATAGGGAAAGCACCGTAAAGATCAATTAGTGAGCGACTGGGTCGATACAACTAAAAAAAACTGCTTACTTATCTTATCCCACGATATGGGGTCAAATTTAGGAATCCGCTTATGTAATAGAGCCGATCCACTAAGGGATTAAGCAGCGGTGTAGTATCAGATCCCAAAGATAGTAAGTTCTTTTTTCTTTCTTATGTAAAAAAGTCTTTTTCAAGGATTCTATAGAGATTTCATATATGAAACCGGGATAGTTACCTTTTAGAAAATTCGAACGAAGGCTCTAGATCTATCTATGCTTCATTCTTCTGAAGGTGGGAAAAAAGATCAAACTGATTATGGATAAAAATTAGGGTTTGAAACTTGGGTAATTAACTTCTTCTGCTTAAACCAAAAACAAATTCGATCGATTTTTTAGAAATCGAATTCAGTTTAGATAGGGGAAATTAAGATAGCAATTTATGAGCCGTATGAGGTAGGAAACTCTCAAGTACGGTTCTAAGGGAAGGAACTGCCTATTCCGACCGAGGAGAACAGGCCATTCTACAGGGTGATTCGGAAATTGCAGAAGCTTGGTTTGATCAAGCTGCTGAGTATTGGAAACAAGCTATCGCGCTTACTCCGGGAAATTATATTGAAGCACAGAACTGGTTGAAGATTACGAAGCGCTTTGAATTTGAATAAGAGCACGCTCCTTATTTTTCATAAAATGGGTGGTTTGGTTATTGATCCATTAATCAAATCAATTAGGTCGTAAGATCGAATCAAGAATTTTATTATATCCCTTTCTTCTACCTTCTATTTTATATGATATTTCATAAGGATAAACCATAGGGATAGGGTCCAGAATAGAAGTAATAAAGTGAATAAAAAGAAAAAATAGTGGCAATATAAATATTGCTAATATATCAGGACTGTCTTATTAATAATTCTAATGAGTTATCTTGGAATTTAGAATAAAATAAAAAACCCTATATTATGCTCAAGGAAAGTAGATGTATATAGGAGCTTATACCTTCAAAAAAAATACACCAGTTTCTTAAATTTCAAAAATTTTTTTCTTACGTCGGGAAATATTTGTTTTTCAAGACAAACAATGTCCGTTAGGCACCTAATCTTTATGTCATAATAGATCCGAACACTTGCCTCGCATTGACTTCAATATATAATTGCTCCAGTGAATAACTAAAAAAAATAGAAGAACGATAGATAGTAAAGAAAAGAACTAACCATAATATCTATCTTTCAAAATCTATCTTTCAAAGATTCACTAAAAAGACAGTTGGCGGGTCTCTTTGTATGTCTTGTCCGGAAAGAGGAGGACTTAATGATTATTCGTTCGCCGGAACCAGAAGTAAAAATTGTTGTGGATAGGGATCCTGTAAAAACATCTTTTGAAGAATGGGCCAGACCCGGCCATTTCTCAAGAACACTAGCTAAGGGCCCTGATACTACCACTTGGATCTGGAACCTACATGCTGATGCTCACGATTTCGATAGTCATACGGGTGATTTGGAGGAGATCTCTCGAAAAGTCTTTAGTGCTCATTTCGGGCAACTCTCCATTATCTTTCTTTGGTTGAGTGGCATGTACTTTCATGGTGCCCGCTTTTCCAATTATGAAGCATGGCTAAGTGATCCTACTCACATTGGACCCAGTGCTCAGGTAGTTTGGCCTATAGTAGGGCAAGAAATATTGAATGGTGATGTAGGCGGGGGTTTCCGAGGAATCCAAATAACCTCTGGGTTTTTTCAGCTTTGGCGAGCATCTGGAATAACTAGTGAATTACAACTCTATTGTACTGCAATTGGTGCATTGATTTTTGCAGCGTTAATGCTTTTTGCTGGTTGGTTCCATTATCACAAAGCCGCTCCAAAATTAGCCTGGTTCCAAGATGTAGAATCCATGTTGAATCACCACTTAGCAGGATTATTAGGACTTGGGTCTCTTTCTTGGGCGGGACACCAAATCCATGTATCTTTACCAATTAACCAATTTCTTGACGCCGGGGTGGATCCTAAAGAGATACCACTTCCCCATGA